AGATCAAATGGGACATAGAGGTATGTGATAGATACTATCTTGATTCCATATTTTTATGCCTTTTACTTATGAAGGGCAACAAAAGAAACAATAGGTTTTATTATCCTACATGTTCCATTAGTAACACTCCCTTGATACTTTCCAAGGGTGTCACTGCCTATTTTATTTTGCTTGTGCTTAATGTTTCCCGATTCTACTAGAAATCATATACGAACTTGTTATAGATGTATTTATTGGATTGGTTCATCAATAGTGTTGGGTCAGAATCCCCCCCCTTTTTTTTTGACTCTGCACCATTGATTCCACTATTATTAGTGAGCAATAATGGAATAATTCCTTCATATTCATAGAGATAGGGGACATAATTCACATGGATATAGTAAGTCTCGCTTGGGCTGCTTTAATGGTAGTCTTTACATTTTCCCTTTCACTCGTAGTATGGGGAAGAAGTGGACTCTAAGGGTACTACTAATTGAGTTGAGTAATCAAATCAAACTGTATCAATTGTTTTATAAATCATTCTCGTTTTGAACTTTAACTATTGAATTCTTAATTGAAAATATTCATTTTCAAATATTAATTCAATTTAAATAAAAATATCTTTATTTCGAAATTCCATTGGATTCTGGTGGAGTAATGTATTATATGAATAATACCCTTTCAATCAAACAGATATTTCAATGATTCCCATGTTCGTATTTCGAAAGTAAAGGGGATACAAATGATAGGCAATTTCTTCCAACCGAATTCTTGCTAAATTTTCTATTTCGGTGAACCGGCTCTTACCAGAATTATATATGGACAACGAGGAACAACGGACCCTTTTTATTTGTTTCCCTCTTTACTGTTCAAAGAGAAAGTAGTTCTGTTATTAAGTGGATACGCACTTTCTATGGGAAACAACATAGACATAGTGATTGTCCAACGAGATACTACGCATAATAAGATCTTGCCTTGGGCAAGTCACATATTGCGCACTTACTTTATTATTGTATAAATTTGATTTATGCTTTATCAACTCGTTTCATATCATGGTTCAAACGTTACAAATCGATGGGGTTACTCCTTTTCGAAATCCGAAGAAGTTCCCATAGAACTCCTTGAATCATCTGTCAACGGCTCAATCAATTACTTCTTCGGAATGCGAAAAAACAAAAAAAAAAGATTACTCGGTTTTTTTTTATTAATATATGCCTATACAATTTTTCCTTCATTGATTTGATTCTTTCGATGGATACCGGGATTCATATTGGAAATAATCAGAAATCTAGGAATTAGAACCATAAGAGTTGCCTTTCTATTTTTTCAGATTGATTGGAATCAATACAAATCAAATAGATGAAGCAAAGAAATAGAATTGGGGTGCTATATACATTACATATATGTAATTGATATCTACATATATGAATATGAAGATACATATTTTAGATTGATCTATATTAAGCCTCTATCTTTATACAGTACAACTTTATACACTACAATAACAGTAATAAATAGTATGGTAGAAAGAAATATATGAATCTTTCTACCATACTATCGGATCTCATAGAATACTGCTGATTCTAGTCCGCTCATTTCATTTAAGACGCGAAATTGGAATCCTTTTGATTTTATTTCTTCAATCATTGATAAGAACTAAGGAGTCAAGTTTCATTCAAATTAATCATTTTGACTGACTGTTTTTACGTAAATGATAAGTAAGAAAGCAGTAGGAACTAGAATGAACAGTGCAGTAGCAATAAATGCAAGAATATTTACTTCCATAATATCATCGTTTTTTTTACTTCGCAATAACTCGGGATTTAATCCCATAGAGATGAGAAATCTTTCACCTGTAAATTCAATGAGATGAATTATATCTCGATGATATTGAATCAGATCAATATCATGAATAACAATATCTGAGCTATCAAATCGATTCATCGTCGAGAATTGAATAGTATAACATAGGAAGATCTTTTATCCATACCGAATCCAAAAATGGATTCCTGATCTAATCTAATCAAGAATTCCTTTATTTATCATTCTTTTCCATTCTTTCTTTCTTTTCTATAAGCTACCACCTTCCTTGTACAATCATCTGATGAAGTATCATCTGACCGTTTTTCCACTTCCATTGGTTACAAACCCAAACAAACAATAGAAGTCAAATGGAAAAAAAAGACTGAGTTAAGTTCTAAACTCCGTTTTTTTAATGATCTAATTTTCTTGGAAGACAAAGAAGTGTGATAAAGATGAGTCCCAGTCTAAAAGATCTAATATTCCATCAAATTCACTATTTTCTAATTTTTTCTTTTTTCGATGGGATCCGAAAGGAAAAAAAAATGATTCATTCCCTTGGGCGGGATCCTTGTTTGATCTTTCTTTTATTAATATCCTCTTTCCTTGGATTAGGACTGGGACGCATATATCAAAAGTTCAGTGTGCAATTTGAATGAGATAAATTGTTTCAAATTCAAATTAGTAACTGAGATTACACACAATCGGAACCGGAAAAAGAGATAGGTTTAATCTGAAAAGTATTCTATCAGGGTAACTATGTTAAATTCATTTTGTAGCGTACAAGAAATGAATTCCATTTGTGTATGTGCTTCCAGGAAACATAGGGTATTCTATTCCATTACACGGATCGGGAACAATCGAAAAAGTCCGACCCAGTACGGTATCTCTTGGAATTCTGAATATGATGCTACCAATAATTGTACTAATCCACATATGTCTCTCTCCCACCAATCGGTACTAGTTGAAGTAATGGAAATTACCGGATTTGTTTGATGAGAAATGCGAAACGAAAAAGCAAAAAAAAAAAGAAATAAGGATTTCCGTTGGGAATGAAATTCTGCTCCTTGTCCTCTTTTTCACAGAAAATGGAGAGATGAATTGAGTGTTTATTGGATACGTCGGGACTGACGGGGCTCGAACCCGCAGCTTCCGCCTTGACAGGGCGGTGCTCTGACCAATTGAACTACAATCCCAGGGAAATAAGGTGTATAGCATACATATTCTTATGATTTCATTCAAACCATTTCTATTTAGAATCGCCGTGTTGTAACATAGACGCGAATGATATATTGATATCCACATGGATACGCACTTTAGTGAGAGCGACATGGATTAATCCTTTCGTTATTGTCAAATCGATTGATAATCAATCTTTCAATGAACAAAAAGAGTCTTTTTTTTCTTTCCTCTTTTCCTTAGACTTTATACTTACAGATCCTGATATGAATCTAGATCATTAGCAAGATCCGCATTTGTGGGAACAAATAAAAATAAATAGAGCACAAATAAATAGAAGTAGGGATATATCATAAAGTTTTCTTTTTTTTTTTTTTATTCCTCCTTATCAGGAATTTCTGGAAAACAAATGAGTTATATCATTTCATGGTGGATCAGCGAATTATTGGGCCGAGCTGGATTTGAACCAGCGTAGACATATTGCCAACGAATTTACAGTCCGTCCCCATTAACCGCTCGGGCATCGACCCAGGAAGAATCAATTCTAGGCTTATTGATAATCCATGATCAACTTCCTTTCGTAGTACCCTACCCCCAGGGGAAGTCGAATCCCCGCTGCCTCCTTGAAAGAGAGATGTCCTAAACCACTAGACGATGGGGGCATGCATGCTTGCCCGACCGCCATCATACTATGCTCATAGTATGAACAGTTTTTTTTAATTGTCAATATAATGTAATGGTATGACTAGATCCGACGGATCTTTCTGCCTTTCATGATTCCATAGAATTTTTTGATTCGTCATTTCTATTCATGAATCATTCATTCTAAGCGCCATTCTATATATAAATCTATTAATAAATCTATTATATAAATCTATAAATCGATATTACTCTATTAGATAGTACTCTATTAAATATTCTATATTAAATATTAATATTTAAATAAATATAATAAATAATAATCAATTTCTATAGATAAATTTATCTATAGAAATAGAAAATAATACGAAGGATAGGATCCTTTCAGGGAATGACTTGTCCGCCAGAAAAAAGGTGAAACTCCATTTCTTCCACTTTCATTCATTGATTCACTCGTTGTTAAGATGAGATATGCCTATCTCACACTAAGCCAGGAAATTAACAAACGATAAATCTGAGGCAAGTTATCGAAAATTGTTTTTTCTTTAAGAATTTGCTTCAGGGGACAAATAGAATCTCTTCATCACATGATTCGACGAAATATCTTGGATCTATGTCGAATTGGTAGGTACATGTATCAATCAAGTGAATTTCGTTCTGATAGGGATCAATTCAATAAAAGAAAAGTAATTAGAGTCAGTCTTGAAATAATTCATTGCATTGATATTTATCAAATTCAATATCAATAAACCATTCTTAACCTATACTCGCTAGGGAAATCCAATTTCTCGTTCCCGAATGGGCCACTAGCTACTATGAGTCTATTGCATGTACTTATGTATATAATATATGTACATAGATATATCTTATCCGCATAATGATTCATTCAGGAATTGAATCAAACGCGCCCTTTTAACTCAGCGGTAGAGTAACGCCATGGTAAGGCGTAAGTCATCGGTTCAAATCCGATAAGGGGCTTTCCATTTTTTCATAAAACTCCAGTCTTAGTATTCATATTTGAGCGGAGAATAGAGATATTGTTGATATTTGTAATAAAAAAAAGTAACCAACTGTCTAATTGAATTAGAATAATAACTTATTCTAATTCAATTAGAGTATAGTAGTTATAAAGTTGAACATTTGTTTATTATATTATAATGAATAATGAGAATGAATAATGATAAGTCATTTCTTGAATTGCCAAATATTCCTATTTTCCACTATTCCAATCAAATCCATTGTAAAGATTAGAAATCAACAAAAGAAAAAGTAAGTGGACCTGACCCATTGAATCATGACTATATCCACTATTCTGATATTAAAATTCGATAGAGATGAAATTGGAACAGTGGGTCTTTTTTTATTTCATTTCTTTGGACTCCGCAAGAATTTGTCGATATTTC